GGATGAAAGTGAGTAGGTCTGCTAATTCCTCATTTGCAAATCAACCCTTCCCGTAGGTTATTTTATCAACGAATAAGGAATTGTATGAGTGAAATTTGGATCTAATTTGAAAAGCAACGGACAGGTCCAGGGCAATAAAATAGGTATTTTTTTATTTGTAAAATTAAACAAAAGGATTCGCAAATAAAAGTGCTAATGCTACAACTAATCCATAAATGGTTAAAGCTTCCATAAAAGCTAGACTAAGCAATAGAGTACCTCGTATTTTTCCCTCTGCCTCAGGCTGTCTCGCGATACCCTCTACAGCTTGACCTGCAGCAGTCCCTTGACCAACGCCAGGTCCAATAGAAGCAAGCCCTACGGCCAATCCAGCAGCAATAACAGAAGCGGCAGAAATCAGTGGATTCATGATAAGTTCCTCATACCAACAAAAAGAAATGGTTAATGATACAATCAATCAATGAATTATGACTTAATTATTCCATTGATAGGATTCATCCGGTCGAAGTAACTACGAACTTCGAATTTAAGTAATACTATTCTATTATTGAATTGTCAAAACTCCTTCGATTTCTCTTTTTTTGTTTCTATCCACAGAGTTTTGGGAAATCCATAAAACTTTCGTTCTTCCCTTTCTTGGTTCCGAACTATTATTTCCATTTTTCAATTTCTTTATCTTTATTTTATCTGTTTATTTTATCTGTTTATTCAGCCAATTCACAGCTACAACAGTATGAAAGGATACTTCGACCGGAACCCACAAGTAGACAAGTAGTAGGTCAATCTTTAATTTCTAGATAACTAGTCAATATCTACTATCACATATACATGTCTTTCTTATCTAATGTAAACCATTCGTTTCGATCGGATTCGAGAATCAATCCATTTTTTTTTAGTAATCCCCTTTTTTGTAACTTTTTTTCTCCTTTCCATTTTCTTTAATCATTATTTTATTTTAACCAACTACAGAAAAAAAAGATTCGCGCGAATTATTCCGTAGAAATCTCATTATTTCCTTGATCTAAGTTCATGCAATTTGGTTTATTATTTAGTAATTCTTTTGGTCAATTGTGAAAATCTACTGTTTAAAGTAGAATCAAAGTCGACTCGTATTTCCTGTTTTTTAGTTAATTACATTTAATCACACGGCATAAAGGGTAATATCTTCTACTCAAAATTCTTTTTTGATTTGAATAAGAAGGTTGGCTGACCAATAGAATAGAAGGTGAATATTCGTCGAGGAAAGGAGAGTTTTGGGAAAAATATCTGTTAGATCTCTTTCCCCCTTTTTGAACTCTCTAATTAATATCGAAATTTTTGATTTTTTTGTTCTTAATTTGATCTATTTCTATTCCTTAAGTCAATAATCTTGAACCGCACATACATTGCTTTGCGATAAGCTAAAATAAAAAAGACTATTTCAATGATGGCCCTCCATGGATTCGCCTATATAAGCGGCGGCTAAAGTTGCAAAAATAAGAGCTTGAATACCACTTGTAAATAATCCAAGGAACATGACAGGGATAGGAACCACTAAAGGTACTAAAGAAACAAGAACAACAACGACTAATTCATCCGCTAAGATATTCCCGAAAAGTCGAAAACTGAGTGATAGGGGTTTTGTGAAATCTTCTAAGATGTTAATGGGTAAAAGGATTGGGGTTGGTTGAATATATTTCCCGAAATAACTGAATCCCCTTTTGGAAAGACCTGCATAGAAATAGGCCGCTGACGTGAGTAAAGCCAAAGCAACTGTAGTATTTATATCATTCGTAGGTGCGGCCAACTCTCCATGAGGTAATTCTATGATTTTCCAAGGTAAAAGAGCTCCTGACCAATTCGAAACAAAAATAAATAGAAACAAGGTTCCAATAAAAGGAACCCAAGGGCCGTATTCTTCTCCAATTTGAGTTTTACTCACATCTCGAATGAACTCAAGAACATATTCGAAGAAATTCTGACCCCCAGTCGGAATGGTTTGTGGGTTCCGAACAGCTATAGTAGCTGAACCTAATAAGATAGCAATTACAACCCAAGAGGTAATAAGTACTTGTCCGTGGACTTGGAAATCTCCTATTTTCCAATAGAAATGTTGACCTACTTCCACACCGGATATCTCGTATAAGCCTTTTAGTGTGTTGATGGAACATGATAGCACATCCATATTGCCCTCTGAAAAAATCGAACTTTAAACAAAATTATTTTGATTCAACTATCTCTTTATCTACTGGAATGGGGTATTTAGAATACCAACTGATAGTTTGAATACTAACTAATTCCATAGTATTCCCAGTTTTTTTATCTATTTTTATAAATTCATAAAAAATAACCGATTCTATAAATCTATTGTATTTTCGAAGTAAAACTTATTGATTTTATCTTATTATTAATCAAGGATTTCTTCTATAGCTAGAACTAGAACGACCCTCACAAATCGCAAATACTAATTTGTTAAGAATTAAGCGAATTGAGGATATAGCGTCATCATTCGCCGGAATTGAAATATCTGCAAGATCGGGATCGCAATTTGTATCAATTAAACAAATTGTTGGAATTCCTAAAGTGATACACTCCCGCAGGGCAGTATATTCTTCATGCTGATCGACGATGATCACAATATCGGGTAATCCTGTCATATATTTAATCCCGCCCAGATAGGTTTGTAAGCGAAATAGTTGTCTTTTCAACATAGCCGCATCTCTTTTAGGAAGACGGTTGAGTCTTCCCGTTTTTTGTTTCATTCTCAAGTCCCTGAACTTATGAAGTCTCGTTTCTGTAGTGGACCAATTCGTTAACATACCGCCGAGCCATTTTTTAGTAACACAATGACACCGGGCCCTTATTGCAGCCCATGCTACTAAATCAGCTGCTTTTTTTTTGGTCCCAACAATTAAGAATTGTTTTCCCCTACTTGCTGCACCAAAAACCAAATCACAGGCTTCAGATAAAAAACGAGCAGTTCTAGTAAGATTTGTAATATGAATACCTTTACGCTTTGCCGAGATATAAGGTGCCATTTTAGGATTCCATTTCCTAGGCTCATGGCCCAAATGAACCCCTGCCCCCAGCATCTCTTCCAAGTTGATGTTCCAATATCTTCTGGTCATTTCTCCCCACACCCCCCCCGCTTTTTCCAAAAAGGCGACGGGGAACCCTGAACGGAAATAAAGAATTGTTCCGATGGAACCTTCACGTCTATCGTAGATTGGCATAGATATATGAATAAGCCATTAGTCTTTTCTATTCCTTATTTTTTATTACCAACCTAAATGACTGTCCCAAATACCGATAGTAAAGTAAAAAAAAAAGATGAATCCGCCTTTAGGAATCATTTAATCCCATAAAGTTCTGATGTATCATCCAAATTCTTTGAAAGAAAAGAATCAACCCACTTTCGGTAGTGAAACAAAATATCTCCCATTTCCCCCTCGAATAGATTGTTTTCTTTTGTTTCCAAAGGGCTCTTTTTTTGTTGTTTTGACGGGGGCACTAATCCCTTCAATCCGGTCCCGGCGGGTATCATACCCCCAAAAACAACGTTCTCTTTCAATCCTTTTAACCAATCGACTCGACCCCGGAGAGCTGCTTTTGCTAAAACCCGAGCCGTTTCTTGAAAACTCGCTTCAGATATGAAACTTTGAGTATTGAGAGCTGCTCGAGTTATTCCCAATAAGGTGGCTCGGTAACAAACTGCTTCTTCCAATGCGCGCCCCACTCGTTCCGCTCGCAACAATCCAACTAGTTCTCCGGGCGAAAAAACATTAGACATTCCATCTTCTGAAATCAAGACTTTTGATGTTATTTGACGTACAATAATTTCTATATGCCTATTATGAATCTGTACCCCCTGGGATCGATAAACCTTTTGGATCTTATTAACCAAAGAGATACGGCTTTGGACTATAGTTAGCTCAGCACCAATCAAGAATGCCCATGGCATTCCAAGAATTCTTGGTATACGTTCATTCCAACGCTCAACCCTCTTTTCTAGATTCATCGATATTGAATCAATCGAACGCACTTCTAACACCTGTTCTACTTTTGGAAGCCCTTGGGTTATATCACCAGATCTTGATTTTTCATATATAAATGTAATGAAAGTATCACCTTCGTGCAGGATTTGCCCATAATGGCCATGAACAGTTGCTCCCGGAGTGGCCAAATAAGGCTTAGCTGATCGTATTACTACAGAGTCAACTTGAACAAGTATAACTTGACCTGATTTTAGGCGCGGTGCATTTTTTGTTCTACATATATTTTCACAAATCAACTGCCCAAGACTCATTATTGTAGATGTTTCTTCACAATAATTAGGATCGAGCAAATACCAATTCCAATTTAAAAGAATGGTACTGAATGGATCGGGGTTATCAATTTTCGCATTTTCATCCAGTAAATAGTATTTACTGACTTGAAAAGTCTTTTTCAAATTTTCAACGTTATTTAGCAAGATTGGATTATGAGTTATTAAATGGAAAAATGTATAAAGATTCGCAATTTGAAAAGTGGTTCCTAAAGGCCCCAGCGAATTTGTAATTGGAATTCGAGGATCTTTTGGAATTGATTCTTTTATCCCGTTGTAATAGTTTACATCGTTGAATCGACCCACCCGAAAACAATTGGATGATGACAAAATGATCGACGACTCGAGTCCCGTATTTTGATTCAACAACATATGAATAGTTCTTTGATTGGGATCTGAGGTTTGTTGAATTCTTGTCTCGGAATAAATCGAAGAAAACGGATTTATATTTGTGCAATCTGATGCATTTCTATTAGTAGAGGGCAAGCCAGAGACTGACGTAGCATTCCTTTTTCCGATATATGAACTAGGGGGTTTTACCAAATCGATTCTTAGGAAATGTCGAATTAAACCGTTTGTCGTTATTTCAACAAAGGAAGCACGGGCTTCTTGACTCGAAGAATTTTTTTTGTCTTGGTCCCAATTCAATACTAAACAAGTCCGAACTAATTGAATATTTGTATCAGAAATTCCTCGA